TAGGGCGGTAGCTCAGAAAAGACAAATTTCCTATCTTTTCTTTCATCTCGGGAGAAATACGATCGGAAGGAGCTAATTCAAACCCCTCCGGTAAAATAAGAACAGCCCCCACATTCAAACCCCCTTTCTTACCATTAGCAAGGACTTGTTTCACTTGCTTATCATAAGGAATTCGAACAACTGCTTCAAATATAGTATCGGGAAGTACTGCTTGTGGAACCTCAATATCCACGGGCTTATTAGCTAAATGACAATTGGCACATACAATACGCCCGGTCGCTTCTCGTGGATTTTCATAACCCTGCTGCGCAAAAATGGGATATGCACTTGAAACGGATGTCTGAGTTATGATATATATGATGAGCGATACGGAAATAGATCGAGTAATATGTTCCTTTATCCAAGAAAAAGTATTTCTAGTTTGCATAGTCTAATCATTGGTCTGAAAATTTCTACAATAAATTGGGTAGGTCGCTAGTATAGTTTCCTATCCACGATTCTGCTATTTATTGGAATCATTTTACTGGAATACTATACTATAAAAATAGTATGAAAACCCCCCGGATAGAATGTTTTTAATACTTATGTAGAACTACAAAGTAAGAAACGTTCTAATTGGATTAATATTGGTGGATCATTTATCAATCATTCATTGAATGATAAATAACTACAAGTGACGGAGATACACGATTTAAATAACGAAAAATCCAATATTTAAAAATAGTATCGAGAATAACCGGAAAAGTGGAAACAAGACTAGATATAATTTGATCATTATGACCAAATCCAAAATCTTTGTATACAGAACCAATCATTAGTTCCCAGCCGTGGGGTGAATGAAATCCGATACATAAATCGGTTAATAAAAGAATTGAAAAAGCTTTTACTGTATCACTTAAGTTATATAGGAATTCCTGAGTCCAAGAATTAAGAATAACAAGTTCTTCATTACCTAAAATAGAAAAACCACTTAAAATAACAAAACAGATTATATTTGTCGAGAAGTGTAAAATTGTATGGATACGATCCTCGTTGTGTATCTTGATTAATTGGATCGTTTCTTTGTGGATTCCTATAAGAAGCTTTTGTAGATATGTCTCCGAGTATTCCTTGATCATTTCTTCCAAGAAGAGGATTTCTTCTAATTCTATGAACTTTTCTAGAATACTTTTTTCTTGAATATCATTCAAAAAAATTTCGGATTGGCCGATATTCGCCCAATTAATAACCCAAGATTCCATATTTTTAGTAAATGAGAGAGAAATCCACCAGGGCAAAAATACTATAGATGCAAGATACAAAAGAGGAGTGAATGCTTTCTTTTTTGCCATTTTTCGCCTGTTAATTTTTAATTAACCCACTCCATTTGTCGGACTTTATGTAATCGAATATTTCTTTCAAACATGAGTTCTAGACAGGGCATCAAACCTATGAATCTATTTTATTTGTGATTTTGTTTTGAATCTAGAAAGAATACAGAAATAGACTAAGACTCCACTTCAAGTTCGACTGAAGAAATAATACAAAATAGTGTTGCTAGATACCTCAATTCATCAAATTCCAAACAAATGTCTCCTTTCGATGAATGGCCGAAAGAAGTACTTTGAAGAAATGAATATTATTGAGATTTTGAGACGAAAGAACCCCTTATTCTATCAAAATATCCAGTATTTCGAAAAAAAAAATTCCAACGATTCCCCATAGTCAAGAATAGAATAATTGAGAAAAAGATATTGTGATGGTCAAAAAAATAAGCGGCAAAACAAGTAAAAAGGTCGATTGACAAAGAAAATAATTTACAAGATATGGTTTATCTGCATCTAAAGTATCATTTAGTTATAGAAAAACTAAAAGGATTCTTGCGTTTTTTCCCTCCTGCCGAGAAAGCATTCGTTCTTCCGCCCAGTTCCTTTTCTCAAAATCAAAATACTTCAATTGGTACGCGCAAGAAATAGGCCAATTCCGCGGCTTTTTGTTCAATTTCTCGTGGAGTTAAATTCTCATCAGTACGGGTCAACGGAATAGCCCCCCGGCCTCTGATATCCATATAAAGGACACGACGGGCATAAATACCCTCTTTAACTTCTATTCGAACGGATTGAATATCTTTTATAAGGAATCGGAGGAATATGCGACGATTTTTTCCAGGAAATCCCCAACGAAAAATACACACTATTCCTTCCTTTCTATCGAATCGATCATAACCACTACCTACATTCCAGGAAATTGTGCACCACAAATAGGAACTAATAAAGAGACCCGCGATTCCGTAGAAAGACATCACGATTCCCTGTGGAAAAAAAAGGATTTGCTGAGACGGAACAAAAGATATCAAATTTCTACCAAGAAAACTGGAAGTTCCAACCAACAAGAATCCTAATGAACCTAAAAAAACGATAAGGGCCCAACAAAAATTACTTAGTTTTCGAGACCCCGTTATAAGTTCTATCCATGTATCTTCTGATCGCCAACTCATACTTGATCCGATTGCATTTTATTGAAATTGAGAGAATACCCCAAATGATTTTGACTTTACTTTTTTTGTTTCCGAATGAACTTTCATCAACTAGCACTAGTTTGATGTGAACTAGCACTAGTTTAATGGGAACTTTTAGGAGTAATTCATCAAATTGTTTAGATCTAAAATAATAACATACCCCTCATATGATCCCAATATACATATTGATATATATATAGATCCACCAACTTTACATTTTAGGCATCCAGCGATCCTGATCTATTTGAAACTGGCTAGAATTCAGTTATCTATAGATCATTTTCTGCAGACATAAGAGCTTTTTCCTTTATGTTCGGCGGAAATCACATGTTCTACTATATTTTCTTTTCCGAAATCAATATCTGTGTTATGCTACAAGTCTAAGTTAAAAAAAAAAAGAATGAGACTGGGTCCCCTCGGATCTAAACAATCTTGTTTTTTTGAACATAAAGAAATAAAGAACCCATTGCAATTGCCGGAAATACTAGGCCTACTAAAGGCACAAAAATAGAGGGAAAATTGAAAGTTGTCATAAAATGGGGTACCTCGATTTATTATTTGTACCTGTTCTTATTTTTTTTTAATATCATATTTTATATTTATACTAATTATAATTAATAATTGTAATTATTATGAATTCGTAGATTAGAGATATTAAGTATCTAAGTGAGTATATAGAATAAGTCCAAGGAATGTAGAACTAAATAAATGGACTTATTCATCTATCTATATGAAAGATACATATGATAATCCATTTTATTTTTCTTCGTTTCTTTGTGTTTTGTTCTTGTCTTTGAATTTCATTTTAATATTTAATAAAGAGTTTCTTACAAATTATTGAAAGATTCATTAGAATGCGACACAACCGGGATTTTTAGTGAAAACGGGATTTTCGGGAGATGGAGAAAGATATAAAACTATATATCTATTTTTTCTATAATTTGAATTTGATTATATACGTAAGATGAAATTCGTTTTATTTTCCTAATTTCACGAAAGGAAGAACTCACGTTTTTATCTTGTTGATAGAGACTTCTTAATTAGTAATCGGGAATCTAGGTAAAAAAAAAAAGAGTTATACGCAACTTTTGATTTTGATTCTTTCTACAATTAGATCTTAGGTCACCAAAGAAAACTCCCTTTTTAGTTACTTTGATTCCGATAAGCTAAGATTCGGATAAGCTAACTACTTTTTTTGTTTGCTACAAATAAAATAATTGAACTTAGTGCGCTCTACTTGATTGAATTGGAATTCAAAGGAAAGAAGGCGTGGAGCTTAAATAACTCACTCAGAACGCTTTTTAAAAGATTACGCGGTACGATTAGGTCGAATAAGCCCTTCTGGAATAAATATTCAGCCGCTTGTGAACCTTCGGGTACTGTTTTATTCAATGTTTGTTCAATTACTCTTTTACCCGCAAATGCAATGTAGGAATTTGGTTCGGCAATAATAATATCTCCCAACATACCAAAACTAGCTGTTACCCCACCAGTAGTAGGAGATGTAAGGATTGATACATACAATAACTTTTTATTTGATTGATAATCATATAAAGCAGACGATATTTTAGCCATTTGCATCAGGCTCAAACTCCCTTCTTGCATGCGCGCTCCCCCCGAAGCGCACACTATAATAAGAGGTAGAAATTGATTAGTAGCGTACTCAATCAAACGGGTGATTTTCTCCCCGACTACGGATCCCATACTACCCCCCATAAACTGAAAATCCATAACCCCAATTGCTACGGGAATACCATTTAGTTGACCTACGCCTGTTTGAACAGCCTCAGTTAATCCTGTCTTTCTTTGATAAGAATCAATACGATCTTTATAAGGCTCCTCCTCCGAATGAAATCCAATGGGATCCAGAGAGACCATGTCTTCATCCATAGGGTCCCAAGTACCGGGGTCGATCGAAATTTCGATTCTTTCTGAACTACCCATTTTCAAATGGTATCCACACTGTTCACAAATATTCATTTTTGATTTCAAAAATTTCTTATAATTTAATCCATAACAATTTTCGCATTGAACCCACAAATGCCTGTATTTTTGAGTTGCATCGAGATCACTAGGCCTTTCTCTTAGAGTTAAATCACTACTCTTCGCGCGGGTTCGTATACTGGACCCCCCACCTTCACTACTAGTTTTACGTTTATCAAAAACGCACCTAGAAATGTAACCGTCACTACTATCACTTACAATGGACGTATCAATACAGATTTGAGACTGAAGATAACTGTCAATGCAACTAGTAATGTGATTATTCCAACTAGATTGAGTATCGTAAATGGAACGATTGTATAAGGAATCTTCATTCGTAGATTCATTATTCATATAACTAGAATTGCGATAACTAGAAAAAGAACTTTCTAGTTCACTCAGAAAAGAATGATCGCTGTCAATCTCAAAAATTTTATTTTCTATATCAAAATAGATAGAATAACTGTCTCCATTACTATCCCTAACTAAAAAAGTATCATCAGAGATGAAATTCTGAATA